GCCTGCCAAACAAAAGCTAAGAGAAAAAAAAACAGAGGTATGACTGGCATAACATCTACGATTGGATTCAAAAAAGCATAGGCTTCGGGCAATTTGCCGAAGAAAAAACTACTCGAATAAAGGGGCGAATTAATACAAATACAGATCAAACTAACGATATTAAGCATAACAGACATTTTGTTCTTGGAGATAATTGCATTTTGGTTGCATTTTTGATATAAGGAAAAAGAAAGAAAGTAAATAAGGTAGACAAAAAATCCTTCTTTTTCTTTGAATCCATCCAACCAAAAATCCTCCTTTTCTCAAAGGAGAATAGAAGAAACGATACTTTCATACAATATCTTAATTGAATTCTATGTAATGATCAATAAATTCAGTTGAATTCTGTATCTATATGTATTAAAATTCTAGTACCGGTCTATTCTATTATTCTATAGATATAGAAGATCTATATTCTATAGATATGGAATCTATCTAGATATTTATTTTGGCTGGAGTTGACAAACAACCAATAACAATATTATTGTTTCTTAGTGCCGATTAGAAATTGAAATGGGGCGTGGCCAAGTGGTAAGGCAACGGGTTTTGGTCCCGCCATTCGGAGGTTCGAATCCTTCCGTCCCAGCACGGATCCATTTCTCCATTATTCCCATATAAACCCTATCATAATATAAAAAGGAAGTGGGGGGGTGGATAGCAGTTAATCTATATTACTTTAAACATCTGTGTCTGTTCTAATTTCATTAACAAATGATCAAGTCCCATATTCTATACTATAGTAGATATAAAACATCTATAACAAACAGTGACAACAGTTCCGTTTATCTGATAGATAGGAGAAACCTTACCCATTTTTTTTCGATTTTGATTTTCGTAATCTGATTAAAAGAATCAAAATTCAAATATTAACTTACATTATTTTTTTATACATCTCATGAAAAAAAAGGATTTCTTTCTTCTTATCTTATTTCTTTCTTCGTTTCTTTGATCTATTTCAAATTTTTATTTGAAATTAGTGATGAGTCAATTCAAAAAGAAAGACCGATCTTCCTATAAAGATCAAAGGCAATGCTTATTGTCCAATTTTCTTCAAACCCAACCCAATCAAATTAAAGTAAATTCAAAAATGATGTTTAATTTAAATTTAAAATAGTTAATTTCATTTAGAAATATTAAAAAAAAATATATATTTTTAATGATTCCCTGTACGTGGAATCTTTGAAAAAGTAGGAAATCGTTTAATTTATCTTATTAAGTCACTTGAAGATGCAGATTCCAAAACTTATTCGTTATATAGATATATTATTTATATATGTAATATATTTACATATATATTATAGATTTCTTTTTTCTTTCTATTATCTATATATTCTATTAGTCTGTTAAATATGTTAAACATGTTGTCTTGCTAGGATTTTTTCAGAAAAATATTGTTTCATATATTCATATATAGAAAGAAGAAAAAGTGTAGATTGCGATGTCTATGGACAGCTGAACCGATGACTATTCATGATTCCATAATTGAATCAATTCCATACCGGTTCCAAATTAGAGGAATGTTATGGTAAAACTTCGTTTGAAACGATGTGGTAGAAAGCAACGTGCGACTTGAAGGACACGACCCGTTGTGGATTTTTACATCCACCATTTTCGATTTGTCTAGAAATGAGGTGCTCTTGGCTCGACATTGTTTGTTCTGTTACACTTGAACCCTTCGTTTTTTGTCGGGTTGTAAATAGTCCATGATGGAGCTCGAACCGAAAGTATTAATTCATTTCTCAGGGGCAAGGATCTAGGGTTAATGCCAATCAACTGGAACAACTTCGTAAATATATGGAAAATCGAAAGGATCCAATTCGAGCAAGTTTCCAATTCAAAAGCAAAACTTGTTGAAATTGATCCAAATTTTTCGATTCAACGTGTATCATACTAGAATCAACCGTCCATAGGATTCTTTGATAGAAAGAAATAAAAAAGGGTATGTTGCTGCCACTTTGAAAAGATTAAGAAACACCGAAGTAATGTCTAAACCCAATGATTAAAAATAGGAATAAAGGGTTTAAAAACAAGGAAACACCCTTTTTGTTGTTAAGTCTTTCGATAGTCTCAATAACTGGATCCGACTAAAGAATCCAAATAGAATTTGAAATAGTTTAACCGGGATAAACGAAAGGGAGTCAAGACTACTCAATAAATGAAATTCACTAAAGATTATTCTTTGAGCTATTTGAGAGTTATCCGACTTGAGTTATGAGTACGAGCGGTTTCTTTTTCATTTTTCAGGAAGAAAAATGAATGGAATCGTAGTCTAATTGATTTTATAGGCCCATTTGTTATTTAATTTATTAGAATTGGATACATAGACAAAACTTCGAATTAAATCATTTTTTCTCGAGCCGTACGAGGAGAAAACTTCCTATACGGTTCCAGGGGGGGTATTGTTCATCTATATCTATCCCAATGAGCCGTCTATCGAATCGTTGCAATTGATGTTCGATCC